TTTGCGGATAAATGGAAGGATGAAAGAAAGAGAGAAAAATTTTTAATATTAATGATCTATGATTCCAATTTTAAAAGTCTATGAGGTCACTGTAATAAAAGCAATGTAATAAAGCATTAATACAGATTCATTCATAATAATTAAAAAAATATGTTCGTTCTGAAAAAAAATTTAAGAGCCTTGAGCCAATAAAAACTGAGAAAATTGACTCAAAAACAAATAAAACAAGGAAATTAAAAATTTCAGGTAACAGCTCCATTGTAGAATTCAGGCCTAATGATTAATCAAGAAGCGATGGGAACGACGGAACCCTTGAATATAAAAGATTCAATTGAAAAAAAATCTTAGTAATTCATTGGACAGGATGGCGGAATAAACCATAAACTTTATTATCTATTCTGATTTTGATTCTGAGACCTCGTTGGATAAACATCAAACTTAAATAGATATTGAAAGAGTAAATATTCGCCGGCGAATATATATATATATATATTTTTTTTTTTTTTTTTATTTTATTACTTTTTTTTTTCAAAAAAAAAAAACCACGATTAACGATTAATAGGATTAATCATTAACTACATCTATCTTAATACAAGCTTTTTTAGTACTTTTATTCGCGAGGAGCTGGATGAGAAGAAACTCTCACGTTCAGTTCTGTAGTAGAGATGGAATTTCTAATTTAGAAAAAACACATCAACTATAACCCAAAAAGAACCAGATTTCGTAAACAACATCGGGGAAGACTAAAAGGAATATCTTCTCGTGGGAATCGTATTTGTTTTGGCAGATATGCTCTTCAAACACTTGAACCCGCTTGGATCACAGCTAGACAAATAGAAGCAGGGAGACGAGCAATGTCACGAAATGTACGACGTGGGGGAAAAATTTGGGTACGTATATTTCCAGACAAACCAGTTACAGTAAGACCCGCGGAAACGCGTATGGGTTCTGGTAAAGGATCCCCAGAGTATTGGGTAGCTGTGGTTAAACCAGGTAAAATCCTTTATGAAATGGGTGGTGTACCCGAAAATATAGCCAGAAAAGCTATTTCAATAGCGGCATCAAAAATGCCTATAAAAACCCAATTCATTATTTCTGAATAGGAATATAGAATGAAAAAGCTAAATAACATTTAAGGATAAAAAGATTATCGGTTTTCTTTTTTTTGACAAACAATATTTTTTACTTCGTCCTTTGTATTAAAAGAATAGATACAAAAAAATGATATGATTCAACCACAAACCTATTTGAATGTAGCAGACAACAGCGGGGCTCGAGAATTGATGTGTATTCGAATAATAGGAGCTAGTAATCGCCGATATGCTCATATTGGTGACGTTATTGTTGCTGTAATCAAGGAAGCAATACCGAATACTCCTCTAGAAAGATCAGAAGTGATCAGAGCTGTAATTGTACGTACTTGTAAAGAACTCAAACGTAAGAATGGGACGATAATACGATATGATGACAATGCCGCAGTTGTCATTGATCAAGAAGGGAATCCAAAAGGAACTCGAGTTTTTGGGGCGATCCCACGGGAATTGAGACAATTAAACTTTACTAAAATAGTTTCATTAGCTCCTGAGGTCTTATAAGACCTAAATATCGATAGTTTTAGTATAGGATAAAAAAAAAGTATTGAAATAAAATTAATTAATCAATTGTGTATCACGCATATACCCTAAATAATAAAATATTAATAATTTAATTCATATATTAATATATAATTCGTCTATATCTATATATAAATAAAAGAAAAATATAAATAAAAGAAAAAGAACATGTTGATTATATCAAAATTATAGAACAATAAGGAATTTTAACTGATCATGGGTAAAGACACTATTGCTGATATAATAACCTCTATACGAAATGCTGACATGAATAGAAAAGGAACAGTTCGGATAGGGTCGACTAACATCACCGAAAGCATTGTTAAAATACTTTTACGAGAGGGTTTTATCGAAAACGTAAGGAAACATCGCGAAAACAATCAATATTTTTTTATTTTAACCCTAAAACATAGACGAAATAAGAAAGAATCCTATAAAACTATTTTAAATTTAAAGAGAATAAGTCGACCGGGTCTACGAATCTATTCTAACTCTCAACGAATTCCACGAATTTTAGGCGGAATAGGAATTGTAATCCTTTCAACTTCTCAAGGTATAATGACAGACCGAGAAGCTCGACTAAAAAAAATCGGTGGAGAAATTTTGTGTTATATATGGTAATCCTTATAATATAAAATAATATAAAAATTGGATATCCGGAACTTACCATTTGTTAAAAAATGGGGGTTGTGTAATACCACCCCTGCTAAAAATAAAAAAAATTTAGAATGTTTTACCTCAAATGAAATTAAAGAAAAAAATGAATTAATTAAAGTTTTCTTTCTGAATCACTTCCGAACGGCATGGTTCAATTTTGTTTAGATACTAAAGATTTGTTTAATTTTAGGTCGTGCTTCTGAAAGGATTTGACATATTTTTTTTTATTT